AGAACCTCTTTTCCGCCGGTCAAGAGTGGAATAGGCTGTTAAAAATCGTATAGGAATTTGTTATATGTATATGGATTTATTGAATTGCTTCATTAAATTTAATTAATAGTCCGAAATAAGAATCCCTTTTTGACTCTGTATCATTGATTTTACTATTATTAGTATTAGTGAACAATAATGGAATAATTCCTTCATATTTATAGAGATAGGGGACATAATTCACATGGATATTGTAAGTCTCGCTTGGGCTGCTTTAATGGTAGTCTTTACATTTTCCCTTTCACTTGTAGTATGGGGAAGAAGTGGACTCTAGAAATACTACTTAACTAATTGAGTTTTGAGTATGAGGAATCAAACTGTATCAATTGTTTTATAGATCGTTCCGCAAAGTGTTTTTAAAGATAATAATGTCAATCAAAGAGATATTTTAATAATTCCCATGTTTATATTTCGAAAGGAAATGTAGATGATAGGAAATATATTTCGGATTTTTTCTAAATTCTCTATTTCGCCGAACGGACTCTTACACAAATTATATAGGGACAACGGGGAACAGCAGACCCCCTTTTTTGTTTTCCTCTTTCTCCAAATACAAGAGAAAGCCGCCGTTCTGTTATTAATATTAGGCGGATACCTACTTTCTAAAAGAAAGAACATAGATATAGTGCTTGTTCAACAAGATATACACATAATAAGATCTTGACCCGGACGAGTCGCAGATTTGGCACTTACCACTTGTTTTATTATTTTAGAAACCGGATTTGTGCTTTATCGACTCATTTCATATCATGGTTTAAGTGTTACAAATTCAATTAATGAGGTTTACTATTTCTTTTCGAAATTCGAAGAAGTTTACATACCATAGAACTCTTTGGATCATCTATCAACCAGTCAATCAATTTAATTACTTTACTTCTTGGAAATGATAAAAAAAGATTACTATTACTAATACTAAGTTGATTTTTTTTATTAATATAGTATATGTTATACCCATACCATTTTTCTTTCTTTGATTCTTTCGGTGGATACTTGGATTTCTATTTGAAATAATCCGAAATCTAGGAATTCGAACTGTATGTAAAATAAAAGTAAGAGTTGCCTTTCGATTATTTCGGATTGATCAGAATCAATACAAATCGATCAAATAGATGTAGCCAAAAATAGAATTGGGGTCCCTATGTACATAACAGAAGATACATATTGTAGATTGATCTATATAAAATTAAGTATGTATCTTTATTTATAGTATAGCACAACTTTCTACACTACAAAAAAAACACTAATCTAATAGATAAATAGATAGTATAGCATGGTAGAAAGAAATATATGAATCTTTCTACCATACTATCCAATTTCATCGAATACTGCTGATTCTAGCCTGCTCATTTCGTTTAAGAAACGAAATTGGAATCCTTTTTTATTTCCATTTTTTCAATCATTGATAAAGAGGTCAAGTTTCATTCAAATTAATCATTTTGGCTAACCGTTTTTACATAGATAATAAGTAAAAAGGCAGTAGGAACTAGAATGAAGAGTGCAGTAGCAATAAATGCGAGAATATTGACTTCCATAATCTCATCGTTTTTTTACTTCGCAATAACTCGGGATTTAATCCCATAGAGATGATCAATTTTTCGCCTGTAAATTCAATGGGATGAATTACATCTTGATGGTATTGAATCGGATTAATATCATGAATAACAATATCTGAGCTATCATATCAATTCGCCGTCGCGAATTGAATAGTATAACATAGGAAAATCTTTTATCCATACTGAATCAAAAAAAAAAAAAATAAAGAAGGAAAAAAAGATTCTTCATTACCCCGAAAAAGGTCTAAAAAGGCAAGATCCTTGTTTGATCTTTCTTTTATTAATATCCTCTCCTGTTTTCTTGGGTTGTACTCGGGCGCATATATGAAAAGTTAAACGTGCAATTTGAATGAGATAGAATGTTTCAAATTGAAATTAGTTAGTCTTAGTGATTGAGATGGCACAAAATCGGAGACAGAAAGAGAGATAGGATGATTAATCTGAAAAAGTATTTTGTCAGGGTAACTATAATAAAAAAAAATTGTGTATTGTACAAGAAACGAATTCCATTTGTGTATGTACTCCCGAGAAGCATATGGGACTCTATTCCATTAGATAGACGCGAGAAATTGAAAAGCCAGACCTAATATGTTTTGGAATCCTACGTATGATCTTACAAATAAAAAAGGGGGTACTAGTACTAATTCACATATCTCTCCCAGCAACCAGTCCTAGTTGATGTAATGAAAATTTGTAGGTGAGAAATAAATGCAAAAAGAAAAAGGAAAGAAAAAAGAACTAAGAATCATAAGAATAAGAATCCCTATTGCAAAGTGAAATTCGACTGTCTTCCTTTTCCCAGAGAGTGGAAAGATGAATTGATAAATTATATATATATTGGTTATCGGATCTGTCGGGACTGACGGGGCTCGAACCCGCAGCTTCCGCCTTGACAGGGCGGTGCTCTGACCAATTGAACTACAATCCCAGGGAACTAATACCTACAGTATCCATTTTTTTATGATTTGATTCAAAACATTTCTATTTAGAATTGTCGTGTTGGAACGGAGACGCGTGATATCCGCATGAATATCCACTTTAGTGAGAACAACATGAATTACTCGTAATTTTTCCTTATTTCAAAATCGATTGAGAATACATCTTTATACTTAAATTTTATACTTAAATATTTATACTTAAAGTAAAGATCGTGATATGAATCATGATAATAATCATGATCCAAATTTCCCAGAACAAATAAATCGAGCAAACAAATAAAAAAATGGAATCTATAGGATAAATTTGGACTCTTTTCTTCCGCCTATCCTCCGTTTCTGGAGGGCAAATATCTTAATCTCATAGTGGATGAGCGAATTATTGGGCCGAGCTGGATTTGAACCAGCGTAGACATATTGCCAACGAATTTACAGTCCGTCCCCATTAACCGCTCGGGCATCGACCCAGGAAGAATCAATTCAAATTTAGGCTTATTGATGATCCATGATTAACTTCCTTATGTAGTACCCTACCCCCAGGGGAAGTCGAATCCCCGTTGCCTCCTTGAAAGAGAGATGTCCTGAACCACTAGACGATGGGGGCATAGGTGCTCAACTGCCATCATACTATGAATATAGTATGAACAGTTTTTTGAAATTGTCAATATAACCTAATAATTAGAATTGGATTCAAAGGATCTTTCCGTCTTACATACACGATTCCATAGAGTTTTTGTTTATGAATCATTCACTCTAAGCATTCGATCTTCAATATATAACCATTCGAATTTCTTTATTATTTTATTATTATTATAATGAATATAATATTCATATAATAATATATAAATATTTTATTATTCGTTTATTTATTTTTTTATTTATTTTATATTTTTTTATTTGTATTATATTCGAATTTATTAATAACTTAATATTAATTTAAGTTATATTTCTATTTAAGTATTTATGTTAATATATTCATTATATATTGAATTATATATTATATATTAATAATAGAAAAATTCTATTGTTTATTAATATTTTTTAATATTTTTTATTATATTAATATATATAATATTAGAATAATAAATTAATATATATATTAATATATATATTAATATAGAAAATATATACTAAGTAAGAAAAAGTTTAAATATTAAAGAAAAAGAGAGATAATATGAAATAAAGAATCCTTTCAGGAAGCAATTTGTCTACTCGAAAGTAAAGAAAAATGAGGTGTTAAGTTAAACAAACCCCATTTTTCCACCGTATTCCGCAACGAGCCACTAGCTGCTATCAGTCTACTTAATATATTCTATACTATAGAATATATTAAGTATGTAATATATGTATGTATGTAATATATGTACATAGATATATTTTCTATGTATATAAATAATGACTCAGTCAAGAATTGACTAATGAGAGGCCCTTTTAACTCAGTGGTAGAGTAACGCCATGGTAAGGCGTAAGTCATCGGTTCAAATCCGATAAGGGGCTTTTGAGTTTTTTTCATAAAACGCCATCATATTGGAACGGGGAATAGAAATATTGTTTGTTGATATTTTTAAAAGTACAAAAAAGGGTAAGCAACTGTATAAGTATAATAAGTTAGTTGTACTATAGTAGTTATAAAGTTGAACTTTTATTCATTATAATTAATAATGATAGGATAAGTCGTCTCTCGAATCACGAAATATTCCTATTTTCCATTATTTCAATCAAATCCATTGGGATGGAAAGATTCTAAATTAACAAATGAAAAAGTAAGTGGACCTGACCTATTGAATCATGACTATATCCACTATTCTGATATTCAAATTTGATAGAGATTAAATTTGAGCAGTTGACCTTTTTTTTTTTCTTTAGACTCTGCATAAATTTGTCGATATTTCCGATTAAATCTTTGTGTTCCTAGCTATTCCATAGGAATAATTTGGCTATTCTCTTCCTTCATAGAGAGGGGAACTTTTATTCCAAATCATAACATAAAAAAAGCCACTTTCAATATCTTTCTTTGATTCCAAAACGGAAATCTTAGCTATCGAATAAGAATAAGATTTAGATATATCTATTGGATTATGGCTTCATGTACCAATTATTTCTATACCCATGCATCCCATATTTTTGTTCCGACAATGTGATGGAGAATGTATGCGGGAAAGAAACTTTCATTTCCAGTTTTATTGTTTATTGAATATCCTTACTTAAGGAAAGGAAAAAGTAGGAAATTCTCTCTTTTTATGACAGATAACAGATAAAAAGTAAATAGAAAAATATCCGAAGTATCTTTCTTTCTTCGACCCGTCAAAATGAAAAAGATTTATTTTGGCCTTTACTATTCTATTGGTCGGAAGGAAAAAGAACTAACTATAAGCAGACAGAAAATAAACATCTAAGATAAAGAAGAATCTCTAAAGATATTTATTTTTCTCAATTTCACGAACAAGATGCAAGAATAAGTTTAATTGGTTGA